GGGATTTTGACCTAACGTTTTTGATGAACCAATCCAATGAATACACCCGTAACAAGTCCCTATATGATTTCTGGTGGAATCGGAAAGCACTAAGTACAAGCAAGATACACAGTTGCCCCTTGGAAGTCTCAAGGGAATGTGACTAATGGAATATGTAGGAATAGTAAGACCTATTGTTGCCTTTCATAAACAAAAAGCAGAAAAAAAAAATATACCATCAAGATATATAACTATCTATCACATACCCCTAATTTCCCATCTAAGCCTTACTGTCTCTACTTCTGTGAAATGTGAAATAATTGGAAGACACCCTATTCCATTCTTGGCGGGGTTACCCCAACGAAAGCACCTTTTTCCACTTTTATTCTATAAAAGCCAATCACCCATACAATATTAATTGAAAACCTGAGCACTCAGAGACTCTCATGAGTTTGTATGGATACAAAGTATCTTCAGTTCTTTCCACAACTCCTAATTGGATTCCCCACCAGCCTACCCAATCTACTTCAAGACTCAGTCAGTAAACACTAGTAGGGTAAGGTAATTAGGAAGTATTTATAGTCCTTCCTATAACCCCTTCTTGGATCCTAGGAGCAAGGATTTACAGTCTCTTAGGAACCTTCCTTTGGATACACGGATTTACGGTCCCTGACTTTCGTAGTTCTGAATCTCACAATTGAATCTTACTATGGATTTGATTCGATTGATAAATCAAATCAATGGCCTGAACGCATCAGGAATCCGTAATTAAGTGAGTATTTCTTTATTTATATTGGTAATTCATATTGGTATGGTACAGGTTTGGGTCACACCCCGATTTTTGAAGAAATAATTGAAAGTCAACCCCCCGATTCTTAAAATTGGGTATCGACAGTCCCCGCCCCTTACCTCTGCTTCTGCCAGGCAAGAATTTTGTGAGTTCTATTAGTTTAGTAGGGTAAGAAATTCCGAGTCTTTTGTTAATCAGGCGACACCCGGATTTGAACTGGGGAGAAAGGATTTGCAGTCCCCCGCCTTACCACTCGGCCATGCCGCCAAAACGATACAAAATAGATATAGATGGAAATATTCTGGGGAATTGCTGAACCATTTCTTTTTTTTGATTGGATCCTGTTGTTCTCTTAGATTGATTGTATTTCAAAACACACAACACCTAAATAAAAGCTTTCCCCTTTTTTTCTATTGAAAGAGAAAAATGGATTTCCAGTCACAGAATCCAAAATTCAGAGCAAATTGGAAGCATTAATGACTGTGAATTCATGAATGGTTCTTGGATTTTGATCTCCAATTTGGTTTCCTTAATAACATAAGGAGATCAAATTGATATACGACTAATCAGTCTCAATTCTTTTCCATAATTAATCCTTTTCAATTTCAATTATAACAACAATTATGTGTATATGTAAACCCCAGAACAGAAATTCTTACACGGATACCTAGTCAGGTATCTTATCTACATATTCCTATTAGGAAATCGTCGTGCTTGCATTTTTCATTGAATATATTGAATATAAAATCGAAATTTGGATATAGCACGACCTATGTTGCCTCAAGGGAACTTCGATAAAAGATGGGATATACGGATAGCTAGATAGTTATATCTGCATGTACTTAATAAATATGACTTCTCTTACGCACTTCAATCGTATTCTACTAATTAACAAATGGGTAGAAATATCTTTTCTCTCTGCGAATCATTTTTTGAACAACGGAATCGATGAAATAAATTAAGTGCTAAAATCAAAGTCAACTCTAGACGGTTCCTGATTATTCTGTCTTTATCTCACTCATAGAGAACAGATTCAATTCCGAATCCATTTATGGTACCCAATCTGATCGTAATATCATAAGGTAGAAATTGGATCTATTTTGATATTCTATACAAGACTCCATAAGTCTAAGTGGCAGAATTTTGTTTCCAGGAATGTTTTATCAATTCATTTCCATTTGTATCTGTCGCAAATTCGAATTTGAGTCACATTTTTTTTGATTCCTCCGTTCATACGTATTTAGTACATATATATATGTATATGGGGTTGGATAAAATTTCATGTTGTTCAAATGAGCAAAATATACATTCCATCGTTGCTAGATCAATCTATATGGTTCAACGAAGAGTGAGCCAATAGTTGGATTTTTTCGATAAACGGAAAACTTAAGATGTTCCGGGATGGAAATGAGGGAATGTATACAATACCAGGGTTTAGTCAGATACAATTTGACGGATTTTGTAGGTTCATTGATCAAGGCTTGATGGAAGAACTTCATAAGTTTCCAAAAATTGAAGATACAGATCAAGAAATTGAATTTCAATTATTTGTGTCAACATATCAATTGGCAGAGCCCTTGATAAAAGAAAGAGATGCTGTGTATGAATCACTCACATACTCTTCTGAATTATATGTATCCGCGGGATTAATTTGGAAAACTGGTAGAGATATGCAAGAACAAACCATATTTATTGGAAATATTCCTCTAATGAATTCCCTGGGAACCTCTC